CGATGTCTAAGGACACGATCTAATAGATCGTTGTATCGAATAGTCGGATCATAGTCTCTTACCATAAAAATAGCTGCATGCGCAGCAGCACCAACTATGAGAAATCCACCAATCCACAAGTGATGTGTAAACAATGACAGTTGTGTACCATAGTCAGTAGCTAGGTATGGATAAGGAGGCATAGAATACATATGGTGAGCTACAACAATGGTCAAAGAGCCTAACATAGCTAGGTTAATAGATAATTGAGCATGCCATGACGTTGTTAGGATCTCATATAGACCTTTATGACCCTGGCCCGTAAATGGACCCTTATGTGCCTCTAAAATATCTTTTATACTGTGACCAATACCCCAGTTGGTCCTATACATGTGACCCGCTATCAAGAAAAGAATTGCAATAGCTAAATGATGGTGTACAATATCGGTCAGCCATAGACCTCCAGTTACTGGATCCAATCCTCCACGAAAAGTCAGAAATTCTGAGTATTTTGACCAATTTAAGGTGAAAAATGGGGTTGCTCCCTCGGCAAAACTCGGATAAAGTTGAGCCAAAAGATCCCGATTCAGGATAAATTCATGAGGAAGTGGGATCTCTTTGGGATCTACTGCAGCATTTAGAAATTGGTTAATTGGTAAAGATACATGTATTTGATGCCCTGCCCAAGAAAGAGACCCTAATCCTAGGAGCCCTGTCAAATGGTGATTCAACATAGATTCTACATCTTGGAACCAAGCCAATTTTGGAGCAGCTTTGTGATAATGAAACCAACCAGCAAAAAGCATTAAGGCTGCAAAGACCAATGCACCAATTGCGGTACAATAGAGTTGTAATTCACTAGTTATTCCAGATGCTCTCCAAATCTGAAAAAAACCAGAGGTTATTTGTATTCCTCGGAACCCTCCCCCTACATCACCATTCAATATTTCTTGGCCCACTATTGGCCAAACTACCTGAGCACTAGGCCTAATGTGAGTAGGATCACTTAACCATGCCTCATAATTGGAAAAACGAGCACCATGAAAATACATGCCACTCAGCCAAAGAAAGATGATAGAGAGTTGGCCGAAATGGGCACTAAAAACTTTTCGAGAAATTTCTTCCAAATCATTAGTATGGCTATCAAAATCATGAGCGTCAGCGTGTAGGTTCCAGATCCAAGTAGTAGTATCAGGTCCCTTAGCTATTGTTCTTGAGAAATGACCTGGTTTTGCCCATTCCTCGAAAGAAGTTTTTATGGGATCCCTATCTACCAAAATTTTAACTTCTGGTTCCGGTGAACGAATAATCATTGAGTCCTCCTCTTTCCAGACAACACATACAAAGAGACCTGCCAACATAAAACAGAATTAGTGAACTTATGAGAGATGTTTATATTGAGTTTTGTTCTCTTCTATCTCCCATCTATCTATTTTCTATTTTCTTTAATTTAATCTATTTTCTTTAGTTATTCACTAGAACAATTATGATCTCAAAGTCAATCCAGGGCAAGTGTTCGAATCTATTATGACATAGCAGTGAGGCGCTCAACGGACCTTTTTTAATCTTCTAAGACCTTTTGCGAATTTTGAATGGAAGTTAAATAATTTTTTGTGCAGCCTAATCTAATGTATTCAGATTTTACTCAAAAGTTCCTAGATGGAACTAATTTTACTTTTTGTTTTTATATAGAAAGTATTATTATTTACTCTATTTCAAATCCCGTGAGCAGTCATTAGCATTCATCATTACGCAATATACCAGGCAATATACCGGTATTTTTATTTATTTTTTTCGAAGGTCTCTTTTCTTTTATTAATTAGATTGAATATTAGTTTGAATAGCGGAAAAAGGGATAAAATTCTCTACTGTATTCACATATCGTTTATCTCTACGAAATACTAGATGAAATCTAACAATTTTATAAGGGATATAATTAAATTCTGTGATTGGTCGTTCCTATAGAAATGATTTTTTTTATTTGATTGATGTGGACAACAAACAATAAATTATAACAAATGAAATATATATATATATCAAAAATAGAAAATCAATTCTAAATACAAATAATATATATATATATTATATATATTATATATATTATTTGTATTATTTCTATTATTATATTATTTATTATTATATTATTTATTTAAGAAAATTCGATAAGAAAATAAAAATATAAGAAAAAAAAATAAACAGAGTGTTCTTATTCAAAACGCCCTGTGATCTTCAACCAATTTTGTGCTTCAATATAATTACTTGGGGTAAGGGCTATAGCTTGTTTCCAATATTCAGCGGCTTGATTAAACCAAGACTCCGCAACTTCCGAGTCTCCCTGTCTAATGGCCTGTTCTCCTCGGTCGGAATAGGTGAGTAAATTCCTTTCCTTAGAACCGTACTTGAGAATTTCCTGACTCATACGGCTCAGCAGTCAATTCTTTTTTTGTTCTATTATTTGGAAGTTAACTAAAAGAAAAAAAAAAAAGAAGTTATTGACATGAGTTTCAAACTAGAATTTTGA